AAATTTTGTATTTTTAGATACTTTTTCAGACCTATTGTCGATACTAAGTAACAGTCAAAAATTTGTATCCATTTTTCATGATATTATGTATGGATCAGATATATCATGGCGAATTCTTCAGAAAAAAGGGTGTCTTCCACAATGGAATCTGATAAGCGAAATTTCGAGAAAGTGTTTACATAATTTTCTTATGTTCGAAGAAATGATTCATCGAAATAATGAGTCACCATTGATATCGACACATCTGAGATTGCCAAATGTTCATGAGTTCCTCTATTCAATCCTTTTCCTTCTTCTTGTTGTTGGATATCTCGTTCATACACATCTTCTCTTTGTTTCCCGAGCCTCTAGTGAGTTACAGACAGAGTTCGAAAAGGTCAAATCTTTGATGATTCCACCATACATGATTGAGTTGCGAAAACTTCTGGATAGGTATCCTACATCTGAACTGAATTCTTTCTGGTTAAAGAATCTCTTTCTAGTTGCTCTGGAACAATTAGGAGATTCTCTAGAAGAAATCCGGGGTTCTGTTTCTGGCGGCAACATGCTATTGGGCGGTGATCCCGCTTATGGGGTCAAATCAATCCGTTCTAAGAAGAAATATTTGAATATCAATCTCATCGATCTCATAAGTATCATACCAAATCCCACCAATCGAATCACTTTTTCAAGAAATACGAGACATCTAAGTCATACAAGTAAAGAGATCTATTCATTGATAAGAAAAAGAAAAAACGTGAACAGTGATTGGATTGATGATAAAATGGAATCCTGGGTTGCGAACAGTGATTCGATTGATGATGAAGAAAGAGAATTTTTGGTTCAGTTCTCCACCTTAACGACAGAAAAAGGGATTGATCAAATTCTATTGAGTCTGACTCATAGTGATTATTTATCTAGTGATCATTTATCAAAGAACGACTCTGGTTATCAAATGATTGAACACCCGGGAGCAATTTACTTACGATATTTAGTTGACATTCATAAAAAGTGTCTAATGAATTATGAGTTCAATACATCCTGTTTAGCAGAAAGACGGATATTCCTTGCTCATTATCAGACAATCACTTATTCACAAACCCCGTGTGGGGCTAATAGTTTTCATTTCCCGTCTCATGAAAAACCCTTTTCGCTCCGCTTAGCCCTATCCCCCTCTAGGGGTATTTTAGTGATAGGTTCTATAGGAACTGGACGCTCCTATTTGGTCAAATACCTAGCGACAAACTCCTATGTTCCTTTGGTATTTCTGAACAAGTTCCTGGATAACAAGCCTAAAGGTTTTCTTATTGATGATATCGATATTGATGATAGTGACAATATTGATGATAGTGACGAGATTGATGCTAGTGACGATATCGATCTTGACCTCGATACGGAGCTGCTAACTCTGATGAATGCGCTAAATATGGATATGATGCCGGAAATAGACCGATTTTCTATCACCCTTCAATTCGAATTAGCAAAAGCAATGTCTCCTTGCATAATATGGATTCCAAACATTCATGATCTGGATGTGAATGAGTCGAATTACTTATCCCTCGGTCTATTAGTGAACTATCTATCCAGGGATTGTGAAAGATGTTCCACTAGAAATATTCTTGTTATTGCTTCGACTCATATTCCCCAAAAAGTAGATCCCGTTCTAATAGTTCCGAATAAATTAAATACATGCATTAAGATACGAAGGCTTCTTATTCCACAACAACGAAAGCACTTTTTCAATCTTTCATATACTAAGGGATTTCACTTGGAAAAGAAAATGTTCCATACTAATGAATTCGGGTCCATAACCGTGGGTTCCAATGCACGAGATCTTGTAGCACTTACCAATGAGGCCTTAGCGATTAGTATTACACAGAAGAAATTAATTATAGACACTAATACAATTAGATCCGCTCTTCATAGACAAACTTGGGATTTGCGATCCCAGGTAAGATCGGTTCAGGATCATGAGATCCTTTTCTATCAGATAGGAAGGGCTGTTGCACAAAATGTACTTCTAAGTAATTGCCCCATAGATCCTATATCTATCTATATGAAGAAGAAATCATGTAACGAAAGGGATTCTTATTTGTACAAATGGTACTTCGAACTTGGAACGAGCATGAAGAAATTAACGATACTTCTTTATCTTTTGAGTTGTTCTGCCGGATCGGCCGCCCAAGACCTTTGGTCTCTACCCGGACCCGATGAAAAAAATGGGATCACTTCTTATGGACTCGTTGAGAATGCTTCTGATCTAGTTCATGGCCTATTAGAAGTAGAAGGTGCTCTGGGGGGATCCTCACGGACAGAAAAAGATTGCAGTCAGTTTGATAATGATCGAGTGACATTGCTTCTTCGGCCCGAACCAAGGAATCCTTTAGATATGATGCAAAATGGATCTTGTTCTATCGTTGATCAGAGATTTCTCTATGAAAAATACGAATCGGAGTTTGAAGAAGGGGAAGTAGAAGGAGCCCTCGACCCGCAACAGATAGAAGAGGATTTATTCAATCAC